AAAATTACAAGATATATATGAAATATATATCTTCAATTTACGAATATCCTGCGGATATTCATAATCTCAGATATATATTCCATATATATCTTTAATACTTATCTTTTTTTTTCTCTTCATCATATTTATATTATAAATATGATGAATTTATTTATATTAAATATATTGTATTTATAATATAAATACAATATATATATATATATTTATATTATATATTGTATTTATAATATAAATACAATATATATATATATATATATATATTTATATTATATATTGTATTTATAATATAAATACAATATATACATATATATATATATATATATATATATATATATATATATATATATATATATATATATATTTATATTATATATTGTATTTATAATATAAATACAATATATATATATATATATATATGTACATATATGTACAATATACAAATATAGAGTTATAATCTTATGTATGCAAAACATATATTTTAATTAAACTAAAACCCCAATTAACAGATTATAAAAAAAATAAAAATTAAAACTACCACACTATTAAAATTTAATCTTTTTAAATAATAATTTTTAAACATACCTGAACCTAAAAACAAACTATAACCCTTAGAATTAATATTATTTAAGAAAAGATCCATAAACTTAATATTTTTTATTTTATAAATACTATTTTTAGCTAAATAATCAACCAAAAATTTATAAACGAGTTCTTTAAATAATATTTTTAATACTAAAAAAGATAAAAAAATTATTATAAATAAAAATACTAAAGGACCAAAAAAATCTACATATAAAAATAATCTAGGGACATTTAATAAATTAAAATTAAGTCATCACAAAAATCTAATAGAAAAAATAACAAGAGCTAAACTCAAAAAATTTATAAACACAGAACTACTATAATGATTTATTACCTTATTAAAACTTAAAAAGAAACTTTTTCAAAGACGATACCTATAACCAAAAGTTAAAAAAACAGAAACAAAAAATATTAAACTAAAAAATAATATATAATTATTAGAAAAAAATAATTCTAAAATAAAATCCTTACTAACAGCACCACTAGAGAAAATTAATCCACATAAACAAAATAGTGTAACCAATATTTGAATTTGAATAAAATTTGGTAAATTACCATTATTACTATAATTACGACCATCCTGTTGACCAAAAGAACAATGAATAATATAACCAACTTGTATAAATAAACATCTTTTAAATAAAGCATGACTAACAAGATGAATAAAAGAAATAAATCTTAAACCTAGACCTAAAGTTACCATAGAAAAACCTATTTGAGATAGTGTACTCAAGGCTACCACCTTCTTTAAATCTTCTTCTACCAAACTTGCTAACCTAGAGAAAAATATAGTAAAAAGTCCGATAATTAACACAAAACTAATAAAATTTTTTTGTAAAACTAAATTATTAAAATTCATCAATAAAATTAAACCAGCTGTAACTAGAGTTCTTCTATGAACTAGAGATCTAACTGGTGTTGGAGCTCTTATGGCTTTAGGCAATCAAGAACTAAAAGGAAATTGAGCTCTTTTTGTAAAAGCTGTTAATAGAAGTAATAGAGCCATGTAACTACTAAACATTCTAAAACTTAAAAAATAATAACCTCTAAACACTGAAAGACCAAAAAATACAAATATAAAATAATCACCTAGACGATTAGTTAAAGCAGTATTTATAGCCCCACTACAACTGTCTCAGTTGTTGTAAAATAAAACTAAGAAAAAACTAGAAATACCTAATAAATCCCATCTTAGAAGTATAGTAAAAATTCTATTACTAAAATTTAAACTAAACATTCTACCAACAAAAATTAATAAAACAAAATAATAATAGTTAAAATTTAATTCGCCATTCAAATAGTAAGTACTAAAAACCAAAACTCTAAATGTTACTAAAAATAAAATAAAAGAAAACAAAATTCTATTGAAGTAAAAATTAAATTTTAATCTAAGAAAATCCCACTCTAGTAAAAAAATACCCAGCTTAAATGTAGGTAAAATTCAAACTCTTAAACCACCAAACATGAAAACAAAACCAATCAAAAAAATAGAAATATTAATTTAAATTACTCAAACCAATTTACCATATCATCACTCTATGTAGAAACCACCTAAAATAAAAACAAATATTATTAAAAATCTAATATATGATCTAATATCAGAAACTAAAATACCTAAAAACATGACAATTTCTAAATCAAAAATAACAAATATAAGCATTATAATAAAAAAATGAATTCTAAATGAGTTTTGAATTTTACCGACACTAACAAAACCGCATTCAAAAGCCCTTAGTTTATTTTTTCCTATATCTTTAATTCTTAAAATAAAATTAATAACATAAAAAGCTAATAAAAGAACTAAAGTAAATAACAAAACTATAATTAATGTTAAAATAAAGATTAAATAATCTTTAAAGTTTAAAACTTTTACAATGTTCCTTTCGTACTAAATGTATTAAATATAAATATTTATCAAGATAAACAATTCTATCTCACAATGAATTAAACTAATATCACGTCAGATTATTTAATAGAAGAACAGTCTAAACTACTAAGCCTTCTCCTCTCTTAGATTATCTGAATACAACATCGATGTAAAACTTACCTTACTATAAGAACTAGATTAGGTATGATTTTCTGTTAACTCCGGAGTAATTCTTTAAATTAAATATAGTGAAATACTATTATATAATATTCTGCCCTAGAAAATTTATCACTTAATTTTTAAAATAAGTAATAACAGAATTTCCGAAGACTTATCTTTGTATAAATATATTTATTTTTTCTTAAATAAAAATTAAATTCAAATATAAAACATAAAAAGAACTAACCAATAACTTCATTCATACTGGAACTCAATAAAAGCACAAATTATTTTGCTACCTTAATGTCCTCACGCTAAGACTGCCATTTAAAATTCATAGGGCAGAAGCCAGCTTTAATATAAAGCCTAAGTCTTTAAAAAACATTTGATCAAGACTTCAAGTTCTTCAATTATATTTTAAAAATAAATTAAATTTATAAAATTTACTAATTTACAAATTATTTATTTAATAAAATTTTATTAAATAAAATAAAATAAAAACAAAAAATTAGGAAAATGTTGTAAAACATAAAATTAAAACACTTCAAATTTTAAATTTCCTAAAATTAAAACAAAATATATAATTTTCTAATATAAACATTAAAACAGTTATCACAAAGGTCGACATATCAACTCTAGTAATAATAATTTTTAGTATGAAACAATAAAACTAATCATTACTCTACCCTTTGTTTCTATTTTTCATTAATATGAAATTTTATTGTAATAGTATGCAATACCAATATTTAAATAAATAAAATTTAAAGCTCTACGTTCTTTTACACCACAAGTAAAAATTTTAATATAAACTATTAAGCTTAAATTATTCTATAGTACCAAAACATCAACTTTTAAAATTATCTAATAAAGTAACCTCTAAAGCAATTGGTATAAAACTATGATTTGCACCACAAATTTCTGAACATTGACCATAAAAAACACCAACCATAGGAAAACTGTAACTAAATGTTCTTAAAATACCACTCATAGCATCTAATTTAACAGAAAGTGAATTAAGAGCTCAAGCATGAATTACATCAGCTGAAGTAATACAAAAACGAATATTGGTATCACAAGGAATAACACAACGATTATCAACCTCTAATAAACGAGGCTCACCCAAGTTTAATTGATCTAAAGATTTCATATAAGAATCAAATTCTAAACCAGGAATATCACTATATTCATAACTTCAATACCACTGATGCCCTGTAACCTTAACAGTTAAATTTCTATCTAAATTTATTAAACCATAATAATATAATAAACTTAAAGACGGTACTATTTGTATCAATAAAATAATAGTAGGAAAAACACTACAAAGTAATTCACCAAACTGATACTCAATCTTTTTCCTCTTAAAATAAAAAGTTCTAAAAATTAAATAACCAAAAAGTAAACTAACGAAAACTAAAACACCTAATAATAAACTACAATTAAATGCATGAAATCAATCTATATAACTAGCAAATAATCTATTTTGAAAAAGCAAATTATAACCTTGAAAAAAATTATTAATTAATCCTTGGAACCCTTTGATTGGAAGTCAAACATACTTATTTATACTAAAGAATCTAAAGTTTTAACCATTTTATTGACAATAAAACATACTAGATTATACTAAAACTTTTAATAAGAGAAAACCACCTCAAGGGTATGAACCTTACAGACTATATTATCCTATCTTACTAAAAACCATAACCTTTTAATTTGCAATTAAACATACTATATTATACTATGATTTCTAATTTTTTAAACTAGTAGTACTAAAATAAATTTCAGATTGATAACTATGACCAAATACATAATTACTTATACAATACTCAGGTCTTCTGTTAGCATAATAATCACTAATTACTAAACGATAACTAAAAAAAGATTCTAACAACACATAGACAAATAAGAATAAACCTGCCGTTCTAATAATAGAACCGTAAGAAGAAATAATATTTCAAACTGAGTAAACATCTGGATAATCCAAATACTTACGTGGGAACCCGTGTAAACCAGCAAAATGTAGAGGGAAAAAAGTTAAATTAACACCAATAAACAATAAAATAAAAACTGCAGACATTATTAATTTATCTAAAACATAACCTGTAATATAACTTCATCACAAAGTAACACCAGTAAAAATACCAAATACAGCACCTAAACTAAGAACATAATGAAAATGACTAACAACATAATAAGTATCATGCAAAATAATGTCTAAACTAGAGTTAGATAAAACAACACCTGTTAAACCACCTAAAGTAAATAAAAAAATAAAACCCAAAACTCAAAGTAAAAGAGGATTAAAAACTATTTTTATACCAAATAATGTTGCTAATCACCTAAAAACTTTAACACCAGTAGGTACAGCAATAACTATAGTAGCTGCAGAAAAATAGGCACGTGAATCAAGATCTATACCGACAGTATACATATGATGAGCTCAAACAACACAACCGATTAAACCAATACTTAAAATAGCATAAACCATTCCAAGAGCTCCAAATACCTCTTTTTTACCAGTTAAATATAATGTTGATTGTCTAACAATACCAAAAGCTGGTAAAATCAAAATATAAACCTCCGGGTGACCAAAAAATCAAAATAAATGCTGATAAATTAAAGGATTACCTCCAGTTCTAGGATCAAAAAAAGAAGTGTTCAAATTACGATCAGTAAGTAACATAGTAATAGCACCAGCTAAAACAGGTAAAGATAAAACCAATAAGAACACAGTAACAAAAACTGTTCAAACAAATAAACTTATGTGCTCTAAAGAAATAGACCTACTACGTAAATTTTTAGTTGTACACATAAAATTAATACCACCTAAAATAGATCTTAAACCAGAGGCATGAAGTCTAAAAATAGCTAAATCAACACTTCTACCCGGGTGACCCATAGTTCTAAGTGGTGGATATACAGTTCATCTAGTACCACAACCCATATCAACAAAACAAGCATCAAGAATCAATAACATAGAAGTTGGTAATAACCAAAAACTTAAATTATTTAAACGTGGAAAACTTATATCCGGAGCACCTAACATAAGAGGTAGTAATCAATTACCAAAACCACCAATTATAGTTGGTATAACTATAAAAAAAATTATTAAAATTGCATGAGCAGTAATTACAGAATTATATAACTGACCGTTCCTTAAAAAGAAACCTGGTTTAGCCAGTTCTAAACGAATTAATAAAGAGAATCTAGTACCTACCATACCAGATCACAAACCAAAAATAAAATACAAAGTTCCGATATCTTTATGATTAGAACTTTCCAATCAGACAGCTAAACCTCCTTGATATTTTTTATAAAGATTAATTTAAAAGAATATACTTAAAATAAAAATTTTACTTTTAAATTTTAGTTAATACATTATTAATAATAACGTATTAAAGATAAAAAAAAAGAGAGATCTCTCTCATATTAATAGAATACTCTAAGTCAAAAAACGTTATATATTATTAAAACTAGAGGTGCTGAAAATCCAACATTTCAAGTATTAAAATTATAAAACCCCTTACCCATAAGAGAACTAGTAATTAAAAACAGAGAGTAGTAAAAAGATACAACAAAGTAAATAAAAATTATTAAGAACATACTTTTACTAATTAAGAGACTATTTGAAATAACTAAAAATTCAGATAAAAAGGATAGAGACGGCGGAACACCACTATTAGATAAAAAAACAACTGAAAATAAAATTCCTATAATCATTCTAGATCTAAAAAACCTTCTCATAAAATAGATTATACGTCTACCAGAGGTGTGGTAAAATTCACCAATAAGATAGAATATTAAAGTTGAAGTATAACCATGAGCTAATATTAATATAACACTACTAATTTTACTACTTATAGTAATAAAAACCAAAGATAATAATAAAAATCTTATATGAGTTACAGAAGAGTAAGCAGCCAAAGCTTTAGAATCACTCTGAAACACACAACAAAAAGATCCTAAAATTATACCTAAAAAGGCAATCAAAATTCAAACATTATTATGCACAAAACTTAAACTACCTAAAATACGTAAAAATCCGGCTGTCCCCAATTTTAATAAGAGACCAGCTAATAACACACTAGCAGTGGTTGGGGCCTCAACATGAGCTTTAGGTAATCAAAGATGTAAAAAATAAATTGGAAATTTTATTATAAATCTAAGTCTTAGAATAAAAAATATTTCTCAAGAAATAACAAAATTATAGTAAGTAAAAACTAGTAAAAAATTACTTTTAAAATAAACAAATAAAAAAGGAAATGAACAGAAAGCAGCATAAAATATTAAATAATATGAAGAATTGATTTTTTCAATTTGAGAACCAAAACCCAAGATTATAACTAAAATAGGAAATATAGATAACTCAAAAAATATATAAAGTATTATTATATTCCTAGGAATAAAAAAAATAATACAAATAAATACCAAAATCTCAGAAAGAATTAATAAATTATTATTTTTCTCTCTAATAATAATAATACCCAAAATAAATAATCTTATAATAATTAACAAAATAAATCTATATGAATCTAAAACTAAGAAAATCCCACCTCACGAAAAGTTATTAAAAATAAAAAACCTAAAAATAACCGCAAAAAGTAAAAAATAAATTGGTTTAAAAATCCATAAAACAGACAAAAACAAAAACTCTAACAAAGCTACTAAAAACCTCATAATTACAAGTTATGTGTTCTAAATTAAACTATCATAGCTATACTAATAAGATCATCAATAAACAAATACAAATAAAAACAGTCAAACTACATCAACAAAATGTCAATATAAAATAGCAAATTCTAAACCCAGGTGATGATTATAATTAAAATGATTTTTCAGCAGACGTAAAAAATTAAAAGCTAAAAAAAGACCACCACATAAAACGTGAATACCATGAAAACCTGTAGACAAATAAAAAATACTACCAAAAACACCATCAGCAATAGAAAAACTAGCTTCTATATACTCTATTATTTGAATACCAGTAAAATAAGCAGCCAATAAACAAGTTAGTACTATTCTTGTAGTACAACTTTTATTACTTAGTAGACTATGATGAGCTCAAGTAACAGTGACACCACTACTCAAAAGAATAATAGTATTCAACAGAGGTACACCAAATGGATTAACTAAATGCATACCAAAAGGAGATCAAGTTTCACCTAACTCGTGCACAGGTACTAAAGCAGCATCAAAGAAAGTTCAAAAAATACAAAAGAAAAACATAAATTCACTAAAAACAAATAAAATGACACCAAATTTAAAACCATCTATTACAAAAAAATTATGATAACCTCTTAAACCCTCTATAGAAATATCCTTACCCCAAGCAAAAGAGATAAATAAAACCGAAAACAAAGTAAAAATAAACAATTCGTACAAACCATACTTAAAAAATATAACTAAAGAACTTAATATACCAGCTGAAGCAAAAAATAAATTAAATGCATAACTAGATAAACTTAAAATATGAAAATTGTGAAATATAACATATTATATATTTTTGGAACCTAAATCCAATGTATTGACTTATACTAAACATGTAAAAATTATTTAAATAGCAACTTACTAGATATAAAAATAAATAGTAAAGTGTAAGCTAAACCAAAATAAATAACAGAAAACAGGGGCCTTAAAATAGTAAAAGGATCCTCCACAGTACACTGACCTAACCAGCTTAGAATCGTAGAAGAAATAATAAACAAGAATACTAAAAACTTATTTAATTTAGTTAAACAAGAAGTATAATTATTAACAATAGCAAAAAAATAAAAAGTAACAATTCTTATCAATAAAGCAATAACACCTAAAACTTTATTTGGGATAGCACGTAAAATAGCATAAGCAAAAAGAAAATATCACTCAGGAACAATGTGAACAGGTCTTATTATAGGATCTGCCTCAATAAATATTTCAGGATCACCTAAATTAAATGGATAAATCAAACTAAAGGCAATAAAAACTAATCAAACTACAATATTATAGGCATCTTTACCAATATATTCCGGTCTAAAACAAACCTTATCATAATCACCGTGACAATATAAGCTAGAAGTACTACCAGTGCTGTGTAAAAAAATCAAATGTGCTAAAACTAAAACTAATAAACCTCACGGTACTAAAAAATGTAATACAAAGAAAAATTTCAAAGTTGCTCCAGTAACACCAAAACCTCTTCAAATTCAAGTAACAATAGTAGGCCCTCAAATAGGGATTACTCTCAAAAGACTGGTAATAACAACAGCAGCCCAAAATCTTATTTGTGCCCAAACTAAAACATAACCTATAAAAGCCTCTATTATAACCAATAAATAAATAGTTAAACCAGACATTCAAACTTTTTTTAAACGATAACTTATAAAAAATATACCCTTGAAGATATGTAAATAAAGAAAAATAAAAAAAAGTCTAGCACCGTTAAAATGAAAAATACGAAATACTCAACCAAAATTGACTTCGTATATAATATACTGAACAGTAGAAAAAGCTAAAAGTCTATCAGGTGTATAATAAAAAGCTAAAAAAGTACCAGTAAGAATCTGAAAAACTAAAATTATACCTAGCATTCTACCAAAATTTCAACTTAAAGTCAAAGTTTTTCTAGAGGGCAAAGTAACCAATATTCCATTAACAAAATTTAATAAATTATTATTAATTTTCAATACTCCTAATATTCTTAACTTCTTCAGAGTCATATTTTAAATATAAACTAAAAGAGTAAACAAATGCAACTAATCTCTTTTGCACCAAAAACAAATATTTTTTCTAAACTAAGTCACAAACAAGACGTTTATCTTTTTGGACCGTAACCAAACATAGTAATATCTATTTAACATCTTACTTCTCCCAAAAGGAACTTTACCTTATCAAGATAATATAATATAATTTTACTAGAAAAGTAATTTAAATAATAGAAATTATTATTAAAGGAAAAAGAACAAAATAATTTATTTTATTATTAGACAAATTTTCTTCGTTATTTTTTATACTTAAATTAATTAACCAAAAACTGAAAGCTAAAACAGATAAGAATATAACAAATAACAAGAACAAAGTGAAAAATCTATCAAACTTAAAAATCTCTCTTAAAGAAAAAATTTTTACAAAGAAAGAAACTCTAAACGGAATATTTAAAAATACCAAAGTTGTTTCTCAGTTAATAAAATTAAAATTACCACCTTTTGAAAATTTGGAGATCAGAATAAATATAAGAATAAAATAATAAACAAATAAATAGAGAGAATTAAATATTGAAAAAAACACCCCTAAAACAATTCAATTAAAAGACTCAGTAGAAGAAATAATAAGTAAGTTTTTATAGCTTTTCATGACAAAAATTTGTAAATAACAAATTAATAAACCAAATAGTAAAATATAACTTGAACTCAATCAAAAAATTTGTAAAAGAATAGTTAAAAACGGTAATTTTTGAAATGTTAAAAATCATATTAAACTATAATTAAAAATATTATTTGTAACATTAAAAATTCAAAAATGTAAAGGTGCAACCCCAATTTTTATTATAATAATAAAAAACTGGAGGAAACCACTACTAAAAACTAAAAACAACAGCCCGAGTGATTCCTGAATTACAAAATAATTAAAAATACTAGTATAACTTTTGCTTCTTTTATTTAATAAAGTAAAAACCACTGTTATTAATAAAAAAATACTTCATCAAACAATAATGTTATTAGTCAAAATTCTTAATAAAGTTAAAAAAAGAGTAAATAAAGAAATAAAAATAATCAAAAACGAGCAGGATCTAACCTAGAACAAATTTAGAAGACTTGCTTTATGAACTCGTTAGTTGAACTATATCTTTTGCGCTTAAAACAAATGCACTTCTTATGCTATATCAACAAAAATAAGATGTGGTTCACCATTTCCAAATTAAAAGTTTGGCACTTTAAAACTTAAGTTAACATCTTTTAATATATTACTCGTTTAAGTATAAAAAAATTAAACGTGAAAAAATATAACTTTGAATAAAGAAAACAAAACATTCCATCATAATAGCAAAAATAGATAATCAAATATATTGATCACCTAGACTCAATTCTAGTCCCTGATAAAGTATTATACTAATCAAATGACCAACCATAATATTAACTGTTAAACGAACAGTTAAAGCTAAAGGACGAGAAAATTCACTAACGATTTCAACCAAAAGTATTCTCAAAGTCTTTAAAAATCTATCACCAGGTTTTCTTATATAAACAGAAAATTTTTCCCTAGAAATAAAAGTTAATAAGGTACTTAACCAGGCTACAGCTGCATAAACAAAAGTAAACTCTACCATACCACAAGGACAAAAAGAATAAGTAAAATAACCACCAAAACAACAAGTAAGTAAAACAATAAAAGTAAAAACAGAAATAACTGATCTTAAAGGCAAAGATCTAGTATAACTAAAAACACCCACTAAGCTATTTAAAAATTTTTTAACTAAAGTATTTAGTATACTTTCTTTAAAATAAAACAAAAATTGTAAAACAAAAACAAATATAAAAATATCTAAAAAATAAACTTGATTAATAATAAAAAATAACAGCATAAAAACTAAGTAAAATTAAAGAAATAGGTAAAAGCTTAAATCAAAACAAACTCATTATTAAATCATAACGATAACGTGGGTAAGAACTACGAATAAAAATCAAAACTGAAAAAATAGAAAAAGCAGCAAAAATAGAAAAATCAAAAAACATAGCTGAAGATAATACTCTAAAAAAAATTAAACTACCATACTCTCTTAAAAATAATAATACAAAAGCTACTCTAGCAAATTCAACATTATAACCACTAACCAACTCACTCTCACCCTCTGAAAAATCAAAAGGTGCACGATTTAATTCAGCAATAACCATAATTAAAAAAGGAATATAAATAATTAAAAGTCTAATATAAAAATTAGAAACAAAATTAAAAACATTATTGTGAATGATAATACAAAGAACATAAAGAGAAAAAGCAATCTCATAAGAAATACTTTGTCTCCTAGCACGAATAGCACCAATTATACCATATTTAGATTTTCTAACAATACCGCTAATAAGAGTGGTGTAAACAGAAAAACCAATTAAACACAAAAAAAATAAAACTGAATACTCAAATCTCAAAAAATCAAAAAAATAAGGCAAAGTAAATCATTCCAAATATATAACTACAAAAGAAATACCAGGAACTAACAAAAAAGAAACCTCTGAAGAATTTAAAGGTGTTATCTGTTCTTTTTTTAAAAGTTTAACCCCATCCAACAAAGCCTGTGCCAAACCTATAAAAGTAACTTTTGTGGGTCCGAGACGATTTTGTCTTCTACCCAATAAATGACGTTCATATAAAGTAATAAAAGCAATTCTTTGAACAATAAAAATCATCATTAAAATAACTATTAATAAAACCATAACCAACAAGAGCAAATATCTTTAGATTTACAATCTAACGTTTTAGAAATTAAACTAAACTCTTAAATTAAGAGGTATACCTTTTGATTAACAGTCAACAATTCTATAATTAAACTAACTCTTAAAAACTACGAGTTACCTCAAAACATGTTTTCAAAACATGTTTAAAAATAGTTCTTTTACTAGATTCAGGTTCCCCTAAATCTACTTTACTACAACTTACTCCCCTTTGGGCAATTGATGGATGATTTGTACCACTTCTAGATAATCTTCAAAAATACATAAAGAATTTTTTACTGTCTTTTACAATTTCATTTAGATAACTAAATCTAAAATCCACACCATAAAATATTGTAGGCCAAATGTTTCTTAAATCATAAACCGGGTATATATCTATTTTAATAAATTAAAAATTTTTTATTATAATCCTTAAGAATAAAATAAACGATCATACATGAGTCTAAAAATTAAGTAGTTAATGGGGGTTCTCAGTTACTACTCAGCCTCCAAAGATAATTTAGAATGTCTGCCAATATCTTTTCAGTTTAAATACAACTCTACTCCTGCTCTTTTAATTTTTGTCTACACAGGTACTAATCTGTTTTGTTCAACAAAATTTAAAATTATGAATTAACACTAATATAAATCCAAATTGTACCAAGGATCTAAAAGAAAATAAAAAATATTCATAATTAACATCAATTAAAGTACAAGCTTTAACAAGTCTAGCCGATTATTCTGGAACAAGTATTTTACAAGCGATAAATTGCCGAGGTAAATTTTTATTGCCTACTCTGTAAATCAAATTTAGATAATACCATTTTAAATCATCTTAAACCATGATCAAATTTTAATTCCCTAAAAGAAAACTTTATAAGATAAAGAACCGCTTCTGCGAAAAAGAAACATACTTAATTATACTATTATCTCTACAGAAATAAATTTTTGATTTTGAAGATCAATAGTTTAAACTTAACTTATATCTGTTATATAATACTAAAAAATACAATTATCTCTACCAAAAAATTTTATATTACCAACTATTACTACCATACCAAGAATACTGGAAATAACAGAAAAACACATAAAATAAAAAAACATTATCTCACCCAAAATATAAGAAAACTTTAAAAATAAACTCAATATCAAAAATTCTAAAGAAATTAAAATAAAAATAAGACGTTGTCACTTAAAAATAAATATAAAAAGTCTAACAAATAAAAACATAATTTTATAACTTACGTAAAGCACCAGAGAAATTTAAAAAATAACTACTAAAATTCATAAAAAATAATAAACACACTAAAATAAATAAAAAGATAAATCAGTAAATACTATAATAAAAACACCTAAGTCCTAAATAACTACTAAAATATAAAGAAGATGGAGAAAAATATAAAATACTTAAAAACAAAACTAATAAAGATAAGTATCTTTTAACTACATTAATCTTTGACAAACTAGAAAAATAAACTAAAATAACAAAAATACCACTCAAAAATAACAAACAAATAAAATAAGAAAATCAAATATGTATTCTCATAGAAATAATAGGTATACTAAACAACAAAGAAAAAATCAAAAAAAATCTCCTCTTCATTGGGTCAATATTAATATAACTCACTACACTACTTAAAATAGCTAAAATAAAAAAAATTTTTATTATAGAACTTTTAAACCCTATCATTGTAAGTGATACATTCTAAATTAAACTAAAAATTCTCAGTAATAATATCTTAGCAACCCAAATGCTATATTTTTATTAAACTATTTACTG